GTAGAAGTATAAAGAATAAGTAAGATTTAAAATGATTTCTTTATATACGAAGCAAAATTATGATTTGATTGATATCAAGAGATCTAATAAATTTATCATTCATTCATTGAATGATAAATTACTACAAGGGAAGGAGATACACGATTTAAAAAATGGAAGATCCAATATTTCACAATTGTATCTAGAATCACTGGGAAAGTGGAAACAAGACCAGATATAATTTGATCGTTCTGAGCCAATCCAAAATCGTTGTAGATCGAACCAATCATTAGTTCCCAACCATGGGTCGAGTGAAATCCGATCCATAAATCAGTAACTAAAAGAATAGAAAAAGCTTTTATTGTGTCACTTAAGTTATAGAGAAATTCCTGAATCCAAGAATTAAGAATGAAAAGTTCTTCATTACCCAGAAAAAAATAACCACTTAGAATAGCGAAACAGATTAGATTTGTCGAGAAATGCAAAATTATATGGAAATGAGATTCATTGTGTCTTTTTACCAATTGTATTGTTTCCTTGTGCAATACTATACGAAGCCCTTGCCCTTGTATATGTGTGTCCGAGTACTGCTTTATCTTTATCATCTCGTCCAACAGGAATAGTTCTTCTAATTCCATAAAATTTTCTATAACATTTTTCTCTTGAATCTCATTCAAAAGGATTTCGGATTGCCTGGTATTCCACCAATAAAGAACCAAAGTTTCTACACTTTTATTAAATGAGAGAGAAACCCACCAGGGCAAAAAAAGTATAGACACAAGATATGGTAGGGAAGCGAATGCTTTCTTTTTTTTCATTATGTATCTGTGATGTTAATGAACCTGTTTCATTCGTCAATTCTATCTTAGATTTCTATGAAGCGCGAGTTCTATAACAAGAGCCTATAACTCTAACAAGAACAAGATATCGAATCTATGGGTCTGTCTTTTCCTATTTTTGTTTTTGTGTAAGAATTAAGTCTTTGTATATAAAATACAACATAGAAAAAGGGACCTTTTCGAATGAAAAAAAAGAAGTAAATATTCTTTCTAGATTCCGGAAATCTAAATTAGGAAAATTGGAACCAATTCCATCTTCATTTATTCCTGACTCGAAAAACCATTTGAAGTAACGAATATTATTTGTATTTTAAGACGAACCCTACTAGATCCTTTAATTCTTTTATTTCTATTTCGAATTCGAAAGATTTAACTTTTTAATCGCAGCGCGGGGATAGGGTATCAATTCAAAATCAGGGACCTAAAAAGAAGAATTTTGTTTTTACGAAAACAAAAGAAAAGACATGTTAAGATATTTGATGAATCTATACTTAACTTAGATTAGACTTCTTAATGAAACTTATTAGACCTTTAACTAGATATAAAAGAGTGAAGCTGGGGCGCCATGCATATGCGTCCTCCTGCTTTTTTTATTTGTATTTGAGATGTATGATGTATGTGAACTGCTGCCCCAACAGAACGGTAAAATAGAATATAGCAGCTTTTGCTGGAATGAGCATTTTGAAGAAGCTGCAGTTGTCTTAAAAAGATAATTAGTAAGTTCTTCTCTCATGCTGAGATTTCTTCTTCATTTCATTCAATTGGTACGCGCAAGAAATAGGCCAATTCGGCAGCTTTTTGTTCAATTTCTCGTGGAGTCAAATTCTCATCAGTACGAGTCAAGGGAATGGCTCCTTGACCCCGGATTTCCATATAAAGGACACGGCGAGTAAAAAGACCCTCTCTCACTTCCATTCTGATTGATTGGATATCTTTCAGAAATAAACGAAGTAAGATGCGACGATTTTTTCCAGGGAATCCCCAACGAAAAAGGCACATTATCCCTTCTTTTCTATCGAATCGGTCATAACCACTACCTACATTCCATGAAATTGTGCACCACAAATAAGAACTAATGAATAGACCCGCGATCCCATAGAAAGACATCACGATCCCTTGTGGGAAAAAAACAATTTGCTGAGACGGAAATACAGATATCAGATTCCTACCAAGATAACTGGAAGTTCCAACCACTAAGAATCCTAGTGAACCTAAAAAAAGGATACAGGCCCAGCAAAAATTACTTGTTTTTCGAGATCCCGTTATAAGTTCTATCCATATATGTTCTGATCGCCAGTTCATACTATACTAGATCCAGTTGCATTCGATTGGAATTGAGAGAATAACCAAAATGGATTTTACTTTTCTTGCTTGATTCCGAAGTAACTTCCATCAACTAGCAGTATTCTGACGTGAACCATTAGGAATAATTGGTTAGATACATTGAGTTTCTATTTCAAAGATTAAAAAAATAAATATTTGCTGATCATTTTGAATTTAATTGATATTGGTTAAACTATAACCGCATATACATACATTAATGCATATATTATGCATCAGTATACATAACAATTCTTCCGTTTGTTTTCTGAAAGGCCACATATCATATATCCTACCATATTACACTAAAAAAGTATTTGTATGATGACCCAGCGTTGAAATAAATTTATGAGATTCGGTCCCATCATATTTAGACAATCTTATTTCTTTGGACATAAAGAGATAAAGAAGCCATTGCGATTGCCGGAAAGACTAGGCCCACTAAAGGAACAAAAATAGAGGGAAAGTTCAAATCTATCATAGAGCGGGTACCTCGATTTCATATTTGTACCTATTATAATTATAAAGATATCTTATGATAAGTCTACCTATTAGCTATTAGAAAAAATATGAACATAATCTTAATATTCTTAATATAAAGTACTTAATAATAAATAAGTACAAGGAATGTAGAACTAAATGAAGTTTACCTATTCCTCTTTCTACACGAATATGTATGACAATCCACTTTACATAAATTTTATTCTTCTTCTCCCATCCTTAATTTTATTTATATCTTTTCTTTCAAAACAAACAAAGGTTTTTTTTTAAGAATAAGGTTTTTTTTTAAGAATTATGAATTCGCGACTTTAACCAATCTTATCCCAATCTTATCCAACAAACAAAACAGGGGTTCTCGGTAAATAGAAATAACTTATATTTGATATTCTTATTTTTATTTATTCTCATAGAATATTCATTCTTATATTCTTCTTATTTGTTTGATTATTTGATTCTATATTTATATTTGTATATTTTTTTTATATATTTTTGATATATTTGATTTTATATTTTTAGTTGTTCTAAAATATGAATAATGAATATGTCAAAAGGAGGGATAAAGATTTCCACGGTTTCTCAGAAGGAGAAAGAAACTCTTTTTTATCTTGTCGATAGAGAGATGCTTATTCCTAATCAGTAAGGGGGGTAGAATAAAAAAAAGGATCCGGGTAAAAAAGTAATTATCCAAAACTTCCGACTCGTACTACACTTATAACTGATGTCCCAAAAGAAAACACCATCTTCTTAGTTTTGTTTTTTTTTTTTTGATTACAATGAACTAAATGCTTATTCGCTACAAATCAAAATAACTGACCCTAGTGCTCTACTTCCATTTTAAAATGAAGAATTTCAACCCCTTTTTATTTAAATTAAAAAATTTAAATATTTATTTTTAATCTTGATTCAAGGGAAGGAAACCCTGTAGCTGAAATAACTCACTGAGAACACCTTTTAAAAGATTACGTGGTACGATTGGATCGAATAAGCCCTTATGGAATGAATACTCAGCCGCTTGTGAACCGTCGGGTACTGTCTTTTTCAATGTTTGTTCAATTACTCTTTTGCCCGCAAACGCAATGTAGGCATTAGGTTCAGCAATAATGATATCTCCCAACATACCAAAACTTGCTGTAACTCCGCCAGTTGTAGGAGATGTAAGGATTGATACATAAAATAACTTTTTATTTGATTGATAATCATATGAAGCAGAAGATATTTTAGCCATTTGCATCAAGCTCAAACTTCCTTCTTGCATGCGTGCTCCTCCAGAAGCACACACAATAATGACAGGTAGAGATCGATTAGTAGCATACTCGATCAAACGGGTTATTTTCTCACCTACTACGGATCCCATACTACCTCCCATAAACTGAAAATCCATAACTCCAATTGCTATGGGAATACTATTTATTTGACCTACGCCCGTTTGAACAGCTTCAGTTAAACCCGTTTTTTTTTGATAAAAAAAGATGCGATCCCTATAAGGTTCCTCTTCTGAATGAAATTCAATGGGGTCCATAGAGACCATATCCTCATCCATAGGCTCCCAAGTGCCAGGATCAATAAAAAGTTCGATTCTATCTGAACTACTCATTTTCAAATGATATCCACAGTGTTCACAAATATGCATTTTTGACCTAAAAAATTTTTTATAATTTAATCCATAACAATTCTCGCATTGAACCCATAACTGTCTGTATTTTGTATTTATATCTAAATCATTATATCTTCCTCTTTTATTGAGATAACTGCTACTAGTACTAGTTTTGATACTAGAATTTCCACTTTCAATACTACTTATACTTTTACTTTCCGTACAAATGAAACTATAAATGTAACTGTCGATACCACTGTAAATGTCACTATTAAGACTGATTTCAAAACGAAGATAACTATCAATGCAACTATTAATGTGATTATTCCAATTAGATTGAGTATCATACATGGAATAATAATAGTAGTAATTGCTACTCTTAGACCCACTATTCAAATAACTATAAAAAAATATCTCTAGTTCATTCAAAAAAGAATTAGCATTGTCAATTTCAAAAATATGATTTTCAATATCAAAATATACAGAATAACTGTCACCATTACTATTTCTAACTAAAAAAGTATCATCAGAGATCAAACTCCAAATACTTCTGCTATCAAATAAAAAATATAGATAATTAATATTACCGAAACTATAACTGCCACTATCACTCCAACTAGGAATCTTTTTCTCCGCATCATTTAGAATAGGTTCTTCACTTCCACTGGTATGTCCAATACCATCAAGACTATCCATTGATTTACTTAGTCCACACCTATGTTCTAACTTATTGTTAGACAAGATCGAATTGAACCAACATTTTTCCA